CTAAATTGGATCAATTATTAGTTTTCTCTTTTCTCCCACCTTCAGAAGAATGAAGCATAGATATCCCCCGATATCGTTATAATTTTCTGAAAGGTAACTATCTCGGTTTCGTATTTCATATATGGTATATGAGATTTCTATTTATATAGAATATTTATAGAATATTTGAAAAAGACTTTCCTCCGTTAAGAAAAAAGAACTTACTATCTTTGGGATCTGATGCTACACCGCTGCTCAATACTTTAGTAGATCGACTCTATTACATAAGTTGATTTCTCACTTTTCATATCATGACATAAGTAAGCAGTTCTGAACTGTATTTAACAAATAATAGCTTACTAATGGATCTTTACGGTGCTTTCTCTATCAATTCGACTCTTTATCCATAGAGTATAGTATATAGGCCATACCTATTTCTTCCGATTTTTTTGGTTCTCGCGAAGTCTTTTTCCTTGCTACAGCTGATAAAAATCGTTACTTTGGACGATTCCTATGTAGAAAGCCTATCTTTTTTCTAGTATTTACTAGACGATTAAATCTTTTTTTCTTTCTATAGTGAAGATAGTCGCACGTAATGACAGATCACGGCCATATTATTAAAAGCTTGTGGTAAAAATGGATTTCGTTCTAGTGCCCGGAAATAATATTCCAAAGCTTTTGTATGCTCTCCGTTGCTTGTGTGTATAAGACCTATGTTATAGAGTATATAACTTCGATCATAGGGATCAATTTCTGGTCGCGTAGCTTCATAATAATTCTGTAAAGCTTCTGCATAATTTCCTTCGGATTGAGCCGACATCCGTTACGGTCGTTCATTCTAGTAAAAGAATCTCCGTTCCAGAACCGTACGTGAGATTTTCATCTCATACGGCTCCTCCCTTCTGTGCATAGTACTAAGAGGAATAATTCATGTAATCAAAATTTCACTATTCTCATTATGAACTGACAGGAGCTGGTATTTTTACAAGAAATTTCTAGCCAGCCTTCCCACAAGAGGTTTTTTATTAACACCAATCATATTAGTGCTAGATAAAAATGGTAACTCCAAAGATTCCTTTGTACTCAACGCTTACGATTTCCAGGAATTAGTCACTTCAACGGTCTTTGATGGTTATACGGGTACCAAAAGTACGAATGAGATGGATCTTTGTTTTCCTAACCATTCTTTTTAGTCCCGATACCAATAAGGAAAAGGGTTATTTATAACAAAGTTTTTGTGTTGTTGATTCCTAGGTGTAGTGCTTTTTCCCCGATGCCACCTATTGGTACTAAATGAAGTAGTATTGACCTCCAATACAGAACCTATAGATGTAACCTTTCGCTCAATACTAAAATCTATAATTGAAGCATCTAAGGCTGCATCAATCGAGGATACACGACAGAAGGAATTGATCTATCTCTAAACTTCACCTTCACCAAGCGTAGGTTTCTTTTACTAATTTGTTCTTTTTCTATTCCTAACTACGTTCTTTTTCTCGTAAAACTGAGGGGTAAAAAAAACAAGAAAAAATCAAATCGCACCATCTCTGTAATAGGTAAATGCCTTTTTTTCTCCGGAAGTTGTCGGAATTATTCGTAATAAGATATTGGCTACAATCGAAGAGGTCTTATCAATAAAATTTCCATTTATTCGAGATCTAGGCATAATTAGCAATTCATTCTATAATTCTTCTCATCCCCCTTCGGGGAAAACGATCCCACAAAAAAAGGAATTGTACAGTACAAAATAACATAAAAACAGACTAATTGGAAAAAAGGCGGTGTCCCCCTTTTGGACAAAGATGAAATGAAATATTTGAATCAGATTAGATTTCATTCCAGTTTCGTAGTATACCAATGACTATTACTATTTCATCTAAGTTGAATAACCAAGTTTCCTATGGATTTTGATAACTCGAGAAGTTTTGATTTGGTTATGATCCAAAAAAGAATGGAATAATCATTCCATGATAAAATCAAATTCAAATAAACATCCTTTTTGTTTGCATAACGTGTATGTGACACACCATACAATTGAAATAGAAAGATTCATCGGATGATTCATGAATTCCATGGGTTAGCTGATGAAAGAAGTTGTTGTTGATAAATATGAGATTGGAAAAGAAATTTCTTATTATAGAACCATCGGGCGGTTATACATGTACTACAATTAAGATGAAGGACTCGCTATTCATTCGGGTTTTGGTCAAGAATAACATTCTGTAGGAGAGATGGCCGAGTGGTTCAAGGCGTAGCATTGGAACTGCTATGTAGACTTTTGTTTACCGAGGGTTCGAATCCCTCTCTCTCCGTTTCTTTTCATTCATCAACGTTACCGACTACAATGTATCAAATCAAATAAAAATTGATATCATTATTCTAACGGTAAGACCCTTAATTTACATTTACTTATTGAATAGAGATTCTCTAGCCCTAATCCATCCCTGTGATAGGTAAAATACAAATAGAAATATCGTATTGATATTGAAAAAAAAGAAAAAGAATCCTATTGCCGATCCTTTTTTGATTTTTGATACGTGAATGAGACAGGGCACAGGGTACTCTATTTACTTCAGCGAAAGGAGTCAAGATTGATATGAACCTTACTTTTTTATTTTCGTTACAATCAAGTCTGACGGGAATAATATTCTACGACCAACAACTCATTTATTTTCAGACCGATCCATTTACTATCTATTATTTGATTTACAAATCCTTTATATTGTAAGGAGTCAATAGTCAAATGGTTTGGCAATTCCCCGTGGGGGGATGAAACAAGAGAATTTTGAATCAGAGCTTTCGATCTTTCTTTATCCTTCGTAGTAATAATATCTCGGGGTTTGCAACGATAACTTGGTATATCCACTATACGACCATTAACTAAAATGTGTCTATGGTTAACTAATTGTCTGGCTCCAGGAATGGTCGAAGCCATACCTAATCGAAAAAGGATGTTATCCAAACGCATCTCGAGTAGTTGTAGTAAAACCTGGCCTGTTGACCCTTTGGCTTTTCCAGCAATATGCACATATTTAAGTAATTGTCGCTCTGTCAGACCATAATGAAAACGCAATTTCTGTTTCTCTTCTAAACGAATACGATATTGTGATCTTTTTCCAGAGCGCAATTGGGTTTGAAGATCACTTCTGGATCTGGGTCTTTTACTAGTGAGTCCCGGTAAAGCCCCCAGCCGGCGTATTTTTTTGAAACGAGGTCCTCGGTAACGAGACATATAAAGGCTCCTTTTTGATTCACTTTTCTTTGACAAAAAGATATAAATTCAGACTGAACTAAAGGATTAGCAAAGCAAAACGAAATTTACTAAAGTCCTACAAAACAGAATCAAATAAATCTTATCAATATTCGGATTTTTTGTATATATAGGAAATATAGGAAATTCAAGCGAAGGTTACGTTTTCCAATTTCTTCTGTAGAGATCTAATTGTTCTAGTCAACTTTTTTATTCATAGCTATAGCTGCAAGTTACCATGACATAATAGATTGGTGACCCGACATTTAGAGAAAGCGAGAGTAGAGATTTTCAATCATGGAAATAAAAAAATCGATAAAGAAAAAGAGCCGGCTATCGGAATCGAACCGATGACCATCGCATTACAAATGCGATGCTCTAACCTCTGAGCTAAGCGGGCGGATATAAGAGCAATAGTGTATAGGAATACAGGAAACTATCGGATCTTAGTTATTACCTAGTGATTCTTCTTATTATTTCTTATTTCATTTATTGATTATTTGAATTTCTTCTATTTCTTAGTTATTAGTTATATATTTTCTATTCTATTTATAAAATAGAAAAGAAAACTATTTAGATCTAGAGAAATTAGATATCTAAATAGAAATTCAATTTCATATTCATAATTCATATTATTATTAGAATATAATTCTTTATATAATTATTTCTGAATATAGGATAATGAATATATGATATGAATATATGAAATATGAAAATAAAATATCAATATATCAATCAAATTAGAATTTGAAATGAAAAAAAAAAGAATGAATATCGACCGTTACACTATACCAAAGATTACTGTAAAAATGAAGGAGGAGTAAAGGCATATATATATATGTGGGATATATCTATCCGTATTGAATTGCGGATACATCAATGATAGAATCATTTCGTATTGAAACAAATTCGATATAGAAATATAGAAATCATCTATCCGTATTGAATTGCGGATACATCAATGATAGAATCATTTCGTATTGAAACAAATTCGATATAGAAATATAGAAATCATTACCTAATGAATTCTATAGTGCCAAGATAAATGAAAGAGGTGGATGGAATTAAAACTGGATTCTTGTCTCAAAGGAAAGGGGGATATGGCGAAATTGGTAGACGCTACGGACTTGATTGGATTGAGCCTTGGTATGGAAACCTGCTAAGTGGTAACTTCCAAATTCAGAGAAACCCTGGAACTAAAAATGGGCAATCCTGAGCCAAATCTTTTTTTTTGAGAGAAAAAATGATGGAAAATGAGAATAAAAAGGGATAGGTGCAGAGACTCAATGGAAGCTGTTCTAACGAATGAAATTGACTATGTTACGTTAGTAGCTAAAAACCTTCTATCGAAATGACAGAAAGGAGAACCTTATGTGCGCCTAATACGTACGTATACATACTGACATAGCAAACGATTAATCACAACCCAAATCTGATATTGAATTCTATTCTGTATCTCTATATATGAAAATAGAAATATTCTATATAGAATATAGATTCTAGAAATCTATATATATATTCTATTATATTCTATTATCTTAAGAATTAGATTAAGAATCTATAGATTTCTTCATTCTATTATTAGTATTAGAATTATTCTAGAATCTAATAATAGAATACTATTTCTATATTCTTTATTTCTTTCTTATTTATATTACTCTTAATATGAGTAATAGTATGAGAGTAATAGTCTGAGATAAGGACCTATAGAAACCCTCTATTAATTAGAATCATAGAGATCAAAAAATCTATGAAAAATTGAAGAGTTATTGTGAATCAATTCCAATTGAAGCTGAAAAAAGAATCGAATTCAAATAAAATGATTCATTCCAGAGTTTGATAGATCTTTTGAAGATTAATCGGACGAGAATAAAGAGAGAGTCCCATTTTACATGTCAATACCGACAACAATGAAATTTATAGTAATAGGAAAATCCGTCGAATTTTTAAATCGTGAGGGTTCAAGTCCCTCTATCCCCAATAAAAAGCCCATTTTACTTCCTCGCTCTTTATTTATCCTCATCCTCTTTCTTTTTTTTTTCATCAGTGGCTCAGTTTAAACAAAATGAAATATCTTTATCATTTCATTCACTCTGTTCTTTCACAAAAGGATCCAAATAGAAATACTCGTATCTTCTTCCAATCCAATCTCATTTGTTTTGTATAGTACGATATGAACATATATGTTCAAGGAATCTCCGTTATTGAATCATTCATAGTCCATATATTTTTCCTTACATTTCCAAAAAAAGTCTTCTTTTGGAAGATCTAAGAAATTCAGGGGTTAGGTCCAATTTGTTAAGATTTTATTTTTTAGTTTTTTTTTTCATTGACATAGATATAAGTACTCTGCTAGGATGATGCACGGGAAATGGTCGGGATAGCTCAGTTGGTAGAGCAGAGGACTGAAAATCCTCGTGTCACCAGTTCAAATCTGGTTCCTGACACGTGAATAATGTATCGGATAGATATTCATACCTCATACAAATGAAATTAATTCATCGAGATGGATCGGGATAGATATTCTTTACTTTCTTTTTCATTTGTATTTTTTTCCTCTCTGTTCATACTTTTCTTATTCCAAAAGTATGTGAAATTTTCGTATATATCTCAAATCTAATAGCTAAAAAAGATTAGCTAAAAGGATTCAATAAAAGAGTGGAAGGATAGGAATAGAAAGGATGTATTTCAGACACAGTACAAAGAAACTCCGATTCTTATCATTTTGCATTTCTTCATTTCGTCTCTTCTGTCTTTTCTTTCAAATTTCATATTTTTTTTGTCACTCTTGCTCAAGTTACTTTCTGGGGTCCCCACTAAGTGATGCGCGCGGTACAAAGTTCATGGTGCAGAATTCTTTTGAGTCATCCTATTTTTTCTGCTCATACGAAATGTATATTATATGATATCTTCCCAATTGGGGAATAGCAATGAGAGCCTCTTTTTCTTTTTTTATTTTAGCCCCTCCCTCCACAATACGAATGAAAGTCCAGTTACTCTGTTTCATCTAAAAGGGGAATGCCAAGATGCTCATTGATTGAAATGGAAATGAAATCTGGAATCGTGTCGTATAAGTAAAAAAGTGGTTTTTTATCAATCAATGAGCATCTTGAATTTCATAGAAATTGGGCGTAATATAATCTTTACGTAAGGGCCAGCCTATCCAACTTTCAGGCATCAAGATACGTTTAAGGCGAGGATGATTCTCATAAGAAATTCCCAACATATCATAAGATTCCCGTTCCTGAAAATCAGCACTTCTCCAAATCCAGAAAACTGACGGGGTTTGAGGATTACTCCTGGGAGCAAATACTTTTATGCATACCTCTTCTGGTTTATCTATACCATACTGTATTTTCGTAAGGTGATACACACTAGCTAAAAATCCGCCTGGTGCTACATCATAGGCACACTGGGAGCGTAAATAATTGTAACCATATACATATGAAATGACAGCAATGGAATCCCAATCCTCGGTTTTTATTTGTAAAGTCTCTATTCCTCGGCAATCAAAGCCTAAAGATCTATGAATTAGCTCATGCTTGACTAGCCAATCAGATAAAGGAACCTGCATCTTCTTCATCTCTCCCACATTTTTATTTGTATGAATATTTCACATTGACAATGAAATTGTTAATGATTGACCCGCTGTTTCTTATTCTGCACAAAGGAACTCTGCTCGATTCACTAATTCGTAGGAAGATACTGAAATTGAATTTTCAATTCAATGAAAAAAAAGAAGAAAAAGAAATAAGAAATCTAGTCTATTATTTATATGATATGTATGATATGGATTTATATGATATGAAAATAGAGTACTAAAATCGCGTTTTGGAATGAAAAAAAATACCTAAAACCACTCAACTCTTATCTTAGAATTTAGAATATAAGAATATAGAAGAAGGAACATTGATGTATTTAGGAATAATGAATTATCCCTACATTATCTTTGAAACAAATTGAAAGAATCTCTTAGGTTTGTTGTTCCGCCAAAAAATGATTAGTCAGAGGGCTTCTACAAAGACTTAAGATCCATAAAGAATAGGTCCTAGATCCATGCGACTTAGGATTGGGTTGGGTCAGGTTGAAGTCTTGAGACAGGATTCTTTCATAAATTGACCGGGATTGGCAAAGCAAAAAAGAGTGTTAAATCTTTGATCATGGACAGGAAAAGAGGAAAAATATATCATATGTAATTCATTCATGAAAGTGGATGAAGAGAGATGGGTATTTGATCCGATATTTGACAAATACCAATTGAGTCCGTTGGA